TGTTGTGCTTCGCTAGGTCGAGGTAAGTAAGGTAGACGAAGTAAAAGCCTATTTGACAATGAAAGTTACCAAAGATATTCGTTTTTTTTTTTCAAAAAACTTTAGTTTGTACACAAATACAGCAGGCCTTTCCGAAATCCATGTGAATTCCTCTTCGTAGTTTTTCATTTCACCAGGCCCGTGAAATGAGTTGACTTCCAAAATTCAATAAGATTGGGGATATCAAAAGAAAGGGAGTCTCACTAATTCTTTTATTGTGGATATGAATATGTAATTCGCCTCCGAAGATTAATGACGAAAGGTTGGTTTGTTTATCTGCAATTGCAAAAATCAATATCCATTGGATCCATTGATATGCGTTTTTTCTTTCATCTGCTTAAACGATTGCCGTGAGTAAACTTATAGGAATAATTGGATTTCACTTAGTTACAAGCAAGAAATAATCATGAAGAAATGCAAATTAGACAATTTTTTGCATTTTTAATTTTTATTAGGGCTATACGGACTCGAACCGTAGACCTTCTCGGTAAAACAGATCAAACTTATTATTATTAAAATGATCTGACCTGTTTCAAAGACCCAACATGCATTTTTTTTTGCATTGGGCTCCTTCATTAACTGATATAAATATCAGTTAGTCTGCCATTTTTTTTCTTGACAGAAAAAAAGATAAGGAAATGGCTCCATGTGCTCTGATTCATTATTTGGGAGCATTACCAAAGTGTTTCAAAGGTGGGATTATCTTGACGTAGGTCTGTCTCTGGCTTAGATCAACCTAAGTTAAATGAAGTCTCTATCGTTCTGCTTAAAAAATAAAATATGAAACTTCATACACCTTAAAGTTCATATGACGAAAAGAGATTTTTTTGAGGTCCTTATACTCATTATGCCTAGCATTGAATAGACTGGGTATTCACCTTATCAAGATCTCAAATCAATGATGGGGTCTGTTTGGCACCTCCTAAATGGGCGTACAAATTGGACCGAACCCTTTGTCAGGCTATGGTTCCCTCAAAGTTATGGAGTAAGACATCGATTTCTCAACAAGATAAATTTTGCTGCTTGTATGATGAACTCCCTTGAAAAACATTGGCGCGCGTGTAAACGAGTTGCTCTACCAACTGAGCTATAGCCCTTAGTGCTTGTGATACATATTTTATCATGTAGGTAAATTCTTGTCAAGAGAAATATTCCATGATCCAACATCAAGAATCTTTGATCTCTTTGAGTGGTATTCCTTAGATTAGTATTGCTTATTAAGTAATATGATATTTATAATCCATCGACAGGATGGGTTTCATTTGGTTCTCTTTGGGATGATAAATGACCTACTTAACTCAGTGGTTAGAGTACTGCTTTCATACGGCGGGAGTCATTGGTTCAAATCCAATAGTAGGTAAAACTTATTAGATACCATTGACTCTGGTATCTAATAAGGTTTACGACCCACCTTTAGTGATATTTATTTTTTGATTTTGTATCTTTTCTATTTAATTTTTGAATTTGAATTTTTGCATCAGAATTGGATTCTGTTTGATTGTATTTGATTGTATTCACCCGACAGAATCTAAATAGGATTAGAAAGAGAACTTCTTTTTATTATTCGAACGTACCAACTAGTTATGAAATCGGATTGCTAGCCTCCACCCGTGTTCTAGCTCGTCGTAGAGCTAGATTTGCCTCAATTTTTTGTCTCCTTCCTTCAGCCTTTTTCACATTAGCTTCCGCTATTTCAAGAGTTTGCTGAGCTTCTTGTGGATCAATGTCACTACCCTTCTCCGCATCATTTACTAAAACAGTGATCTCGTTATTTCCTATTCTAGCAAAACCACCCATCAGAGCCATCGTTAACCATTGGTCGTTAAGGCGTATTCTCAAAATCCCTATATCTACAGCTGTGGCAATAGGGGCGTGATTTGGTAATATGCCAATTTGACCACTATTAGTAGATAAAACAATTTCTTCCACTTCTGAATCCCAAACAATTCGATTAGGGGTCAGTACACTAAGATTTAAGGTCATTTCTTCAAATCGCTCTCCATTTCTAAGTTCATAGCCTTCGCGGTAGCTTCATCGATAGTACCTACCAAATAAAAGGCCTGTTCAGGAAGACCATCTAATTCTCCGGAAAGGATCAATTGAAATCCTCGAATTGTTTCTGCTAGACCAACATATTTCCCTGGAGAACCAGTAAATACTTCTGCTACGAAAAAGGGTTGTGATAAGAAACGCTCAATTTTTCGCGCTCTTGCTACGAGTAAACGATCCTCTTCGGATAATTCGTCCAATCCAAGGATAGCTATAATGTCCTGAAGTTCTTTGTAACGTTGTAAAGTTTGCTTAACTCTTTGAGCGGTTTCGTAATGTTCCTCACCAACGATCCGAGGTTGAAGCATGGTTGACGTTGAATCTAAAGGATCTACTGCTGGATAAATACCTTTGGCAGCCAATCCTCTTGATAGTACGGTAGTAGCATCTAAATGTGCAAATGTCGTAGCAG